GGAATAGCTGTATATTCTCTTATAGATCAGACAAAGTTATTGAAGTTAAATCAGACAGAATAATGGAAGTCTAATTCATATATTTTTATGTATGTCATAAATCACCAAATTCATAAAAAAGATAATAATGTAGGTATTTTGAAATAGGGGTTCTTTGAGATTCTAAAATATGAACAATACTTATTATTTCGTATCAGCCAAGCCAATAAATAGTATGAACTGCAAAAATTCTTTATCATGAACTATATAACGTACACATCAACATCAATTATATGGCCGCGAAAAAGAAAAAGTAACATCCAAGGAGATGAAAAAAATGGAAATATAAAAAAAACAAATAAATGGGCTCCATTCTATTTGTGTAATCCATCTATAAGATGAATTTTGACTATTCCAATTCCACCCCCGAACTCTCTTAGACTAGACTTTTAGGAGGTCTTTCAACCAACTAATTAAACCATTCGAATATTCTTGAAATATTCACTTTTAGAGCGCAGAAAAAGGGAAACAAAATAAAAGAATTTCTTATATATATATACAACGAATATCCCTAATCTAATAAAAAATGCATCTATTCTTTTAATCATCTATTAAAAGTATATCTACAGATACCTAAATATATTATATAAAAGAAAATATGTATCATAATCTAGAGTACAATTGGATATGTATCTATTCCCCATATTCATTTAAATGAGTATGGGGAATAGATACTCATACAAATGAATTATGTGCCAGGAACCAGATTTGAACTGGTGACACGAGGATTTTCAGTCCTCTGCTCTACCAGCTGAGCTATCCCGACCATTCTTGACGCATAATCCTCATCTTTTCTTTTATTTTAAAAGATTACTAGAGTATATGTCAATGAATCTAAGTAAACAAAGTAAAAAAAGACAAAAATCTAAAATTAAAAGTTAGTTTCAGTAATAGTAATTCTTTTGTATCGTTAATCATGCATATGAGGATTCCTTGCTCAAAAATAAGATATTCATTTTTTTGGTTATCATAAAAAAAATGATACGTGTTTCACACAAATAATTAAATATTCCAAAGATGTTCTATATATTCCAAAACTTGTGACTCGTAATTGTGAAAAGAAAAATTACAATTTCTTTGTGAAAGAATAAATGGAATAAAACAAAAAAAGAACGACTTAAAGACAGAGAGGATATAGGAAAAAGAATTCGAAAGTGAAAGAGGCCCTTTGGTTGGGGATAGAGGGACTTGAACCCTCACGATTTCTAAAGTCGACGGATTTTCCTCTTACTATAAATTTCATTGTTGTCAGTATTGACATGTAGAATAGGACTCTATCTTTATTCTCGTCTGATTGATCAGTTCTTCAAAGGATCTATCAGATTATGATGGAGTGAATGATTTGATCAATGACTATTCCATCTTTTCTTCAACTTGGAATTGATTTGATTCACATCTTTCATTTGTGAATAGTTTTATCACAAATGAAGTCAATTGAAATAGTATTTAAGTACATTAAAGAGAAACATATATATATTTCTTTATGTTTCTCTTTGATCCATTCCTGGAATTTGGATGGAAAGATTGCTTTCCTACTGCAAAAGGAAAAGTCGTCAACTCCATTTGTTAGAACAGCTTCCATTGAGTCTCTGCACCTATCCCTTTTTTATTATCACTTTCTGAAGTTTTCTTTATTTTCGGAAAACAGGATTTGGCTCAGGATTGCCCATTGTGAATTCCAGGGTTTCTCTGAATTTGAAAGTTATCACTTGGTAAGTTTCCATACCAAGACTCAATCAAATTAAGTCCGTAGCGTCTACCAATTTCGCCATATCCCCCTCTTTTTTATTTGAGATTCGAATTTCATTAGAATTTCTTTTTTTTTTCATTTCTATTATCAAAATTACGCGGGAACTTTTGAATTCATTAAATAAAAATTCTTTCTTATATTGAAAAATGTTTGCTCCTTTCTTTTTTATTGATTTTCTTTCATCTATGTTGGATACCATTATTTGGTTGAATCAGAAATGATTCTATTATCTCTGTATTCACAATTCAATATACACAGATATATACCATATATCTATCTATATTCTATGCCCCTACTTATAGTATTTTTTGATGCAATTAGGAATACTCGAATGGTCGATTCTCTTTTTTTTCGTCTTAGTTTTTTATTTTTCAGAAAACCTGGGAATCTTTCATTATTATATGTGTTGGACTTTTCTTTTTCTTTCATTTTTTTGTTTAAATAAACAATCCATTTATTCATATAGAATTAATATAACTAAAATATATAACTAAAATGAATTTAATGACCATAAAAAACCATTCTTTTCTTTTAATGTATAATTAGACATTCATTTCAAAATATTGAATTCCTAGTTACTTACTAAAATTTACTTCAATTTTAATATATATTGAAATCAATTTTAATATATATTTTAATAATCAAATATCTAATAATAAAATATCTTCTAATTCTAATGTATAAATCTATAGATTATACATATTTTAATTTTAAGTATAATCTAATCATTCCATTACATTATTATACATTCTAAAAAAAATTCGAATATTTTATTTCGAATTCTAAATACTATTACTAAATACTCCTATAGTAGTATTCTATATTCTATCTATCTCTATATGGATAGATTTGATAAATCTGTCGAAATATTATATATTAATATTAATTAATTATTAATCCTTATCTTGCACTTCATGTTATGTACTATGTTATGTACTAAATCAAATAAATATTAAATATTGGATTGGATACTGTATATTTTTTCTGTGTTCGTATTAATTTCAATTATCTTATAAATAACTAACAATTAATAACTAAGATCCCACAGCAGTTTATGAAATTCCGATGCACACGCAATTTTGGCTACGTTAGCCCGCTTAGCTCAGAGGTTAGAGCATCGCATTTGTAATGCGATGGTCATCGGTTCGAATCCGATAGCTGGCTTTTCTCAATTTGTTTTTTATCATAATTAATAATTTCTTTCTTTTTATCAAAAAAAATGGAGAGAGTTCGATCTCTGTGGAACAAATCAACAAAAGAACCTACTTTTTTTATTTTTTTATTCTATATACAATAGAATAAAGTTCGGATATTGATAAAATGAATTTAATTCTTCTTTTTAGTATAATACTTTAGTGGATTTCGCTTCATTTTTAAGATTTTTCATTTAGTTTAGTTTTTATAAGATTTTATTTTCCAGAAAAAAAGGAGTCTTTATGTCACGTTACAGAGGACCTCGTTTCAAAAAAATACGCCGTCTGGGGTCTTTACCAGGACTAACTAGTAAAAAGCTAACAGTCAAAAGCGAACTTAGAAATCAATCGCGATCCAGTAAAAAATCTCAATATCGTATTCGTTTAGAAGAAAAACAAAAATTGCGTTTTCATTATGGTCTTACAGAACGACAATTGCTTAAATACGTCCGTATCGCCGGAAAAGCTAAAGGATCGACTGGTCAGGTTTTATTACAACTACTTGAAATGCGCTTGGATAACATACTTTTTCGATTGGGTATGGCTGCGACGATTCCTCAAGCCCGCCAACTAATTAACCATAGACATGTTTTAGTTAATGGTCATATAGTAGATATACCAAGTTATCGTTGCAAACCTCAAGATATTATTACAGCGAAGGATGAACAAAAATCGAAAACTCTGATTCAAAATTTTCTTGATTCAGCTCCCCGTGAGAAATTGCCAAATCATTTGACTCTTCACCCATTCCAATATAAAGGATTAATCAATCAAATAATAGATAATAAATGGGTTGGTTTGAAAATAAATGAATTACTGGTTGTAGAATATTATTCTCGTCAGACTTAAACCTAACTAAAATAACAAGAGTTTTTATCCGAGGATTTTCCGACATTCCTATATCATAGACATGGATATAGGAAAATTTTCATTCCTTGCTCACTTTTTCCACTCTTTTTTATATTACCGAATAAATGAGAAATAGAGAGTCCATATCCAAAAATTGGAAATAATGGTATGCATTGTTATTTGAAACATTGTGATGGGTAATATTGATGAATTTGTTAAAGATTCGGAAAGAGAGGGATTCGAACCCTCGGTAAACAAAAAGCCTACATAGCAGTTCCAATGCTACGCCTTGAACCACTCGGCCATCTCTCCTACATAATGATGTCCAGAAAACGGGTGAATAGTGAATTCATTCATATTTTTGATAAATGCATAAAACCTATCGAAACTCAAAAAATCGAAAGAGAAAAATTATAAAAACCCTCCTACAAAGCCTTAGGATAAACCAATTGGATTAATGAATCCTTTTTTACGTTATTTCGCACCGTATTGTACAATTCTTTTATTTGTGTATTTGTGGGATTTATTTTTTTCTCACACGATAAATAATTAAATTATAGAATGAATTTCTACCTATGCCTAGATCTCGGATAAATGAAAATTTTATTGACAAGACCTTTTCAATTGTAGCCAATATCTTATTACGAATAATTCCGACAACTTCAGGAGAAAAAAAGGCATTCACTTATTACAGAGATGGTGCGATTTGTATATATATTGAAGCGAAATCGGTAAAAAAATGAAAAAAAAACCACGCTTGCTGAAGGTGAAATTTGTAAAAAAAAAACAATTAATTCCTTCTGTCGTGTATCCTCGATTAATGCAGCCTCATATGCTTGAATTTCAGGTTTCTAGTATAAAGCGAAAGGTTATACCTATACTTATGGGATTAGGTCAACCCTAACCTACTAGTACCGATAGGCAGCATGGGGAAAGAAGCACTACGCTTGGGAATCAACAATACGAAAACTTTGTTTTGTATATATATTATTATATTATTATATATCCTTCCTTGTCTTATCTTATTGGGACAAACAAGAATGGTTGGGACAATAAACATCCATCTCGTTCGTATTTTGGATACCCGTATAACCATCGAAGATTTTTGAAGTGAATAATTCCGGTAAACTAAGCAGCGTTGAGGACAAAGAAATTGTTGAAGTTACTATCTTTTTATCCAGTACCAACATACTTAATGTTAAAGAAGAATTTTTTATAAGAAGGTTGGCTAGAGATTTGTTATAAAAACACTAGCCCTGTTGAGTTGATAATGAGAATACTAAAATCTTTTTGGATTCTATGTATTTTTATCATTACATATATAAGGGAGGAGCCGTATGAGATGAAAATTTCACGTACGGTTTTGGAGCGGAGATTCTTTGAACCGAATGACGACCGTAACGGATGTCAGCTCAATCTGAAGGAAATTATGCGGAAGCTTTACAGAATTATTATGAGGCTATGCGACTGGAAATTGATCCCTATGATCGAAGTTATATACTTTATAACATAGGCCTTATCCACACAAGTAACGGGGAACATACAAAAGCTTTGGAATATTATTTTCGGGCGCTCGAACGAAACCCATTCTTACCCCAAGCTTTTAATAATATGGCCGTGATCTGTCATTACGTGCGACTATCTCCAATATAGAAAGAAAAAGAAAGGAAGAAGCAAAAATAGACAAATACTAATATATATATATATATAATATCTATATAATAAATACTAGAAAAAAAAAAGGCTTTCTACATATACATATATCGTCCAAAACAACGATTTTTATCAGCTGTAGCAAAGAAAGAAACTTCATAGAAGTCAAACAAAATATGAAGAAATAGATATGCCTAGATACCCCCTTTTTCTATGGATAAAAGATCTAATTGATAAAGGAAGCATCGTAAAGATCAATTAACCCGGTTTTGAGCCGATACAATAAAAACTGCTTACTTATCTCATAATAGAAAAGTAAGGAAGCCACTTATGTAATAAAGTGGATCCCCTGATTTTTTTAGCAGCGGTGTAGTATCAAATCCCAAAGATAGAAAGACTTTTCTTTATAAGAAAGAAAAAACTTTTTCCAAGATTCTATAGAAATGGATATATCATATAGAAAAATATATGATATATATATAATATAATCGAGATAGTTACTTTTCAGAAAATTATAATGAGGGTGTTAATTCAAATGCTTTCTTCCTTTTTCTGAAGGTAGGAGAAAAGATAAAACTAAAAAAAGATGAGATTCTTTGAAATTCTTTATTAGTCAAAATTCAAGTTTGAAACTCATGTTAATAACTTCTTTTTTTTCTTTTAGTTAACTTAAAAAAATCGAAAAAAAAAAAAAGAATTGACTGCTGAGCCGTATGAGTCAGGAAATTCTCAAGTACGGTTCTAAGGAAAGGAATTGACTCACCTATTCCGACCGAGGAGAACAGGCCATTCGACAGGGAGACTCGGAAGTTGCGGAATCTTGGTTTAATCAAGCCGCTGAATATTGGAAACAAGCTATAGCCCTTACCCCTGGTAATTATATTGAAGCACAGAATTGGTTGAAGATCACAGGGCGTTTTGAATAAAAACACTCTGTTTATTTTTTTTTTCTTCGATTTGTATTTTCTTAAATAATATATCTATCTATAAAATAATATATCTATCTATATCTATAGATAGATATATTTAATTTGTTCTAATTTATTGTTTGTTGTCCCCATCAATCAAATAAAAAAAGAATTTCTATGGGAACGACCAATCACAGAATTGAATTATATATTATACTTTCTAAAATTCTGACATTTCATTTAGTATTTCGTAGGGATAAACGATATGTGGATACAGTAGATAATTTTTTCGTTTTTTCTGCTATTCAAACAAATATTCAATCCAATTAAGAAAAGAGACCTTCGAAAAAAGGAAGAAAAATACCAGTCTATTGCCTCATAAATTCCCTAATAATGAATGCTAATGACTACTCCGGGATTTTAAAAAATAGAGTAAAAAAGAATACTGTCTACTGTCTATAGAAAAACAAAAAGTATAATTTGTTCGATCTAGGAACTTCTGAGTAAAATCTGAATACATTAGATTAGGCTGCACAAAAAATTATTTAACTCCCTTTCAAAATTCGCAAAAAGTTTTAGAAGATTCAAAAAAAGGTCCGTTGAGCGCCTCACTACTATGTCATAATAGATTCGAACACTTGCCCCGGATTGACTTCGAGATCATAATTGTTCTAGTGAATAACTAAAGAAAATAGATTAAATTAAAGAAAATAGAAAATAGATAGATGGGAGATAGCAAAACTCAATATAAACATCTCTCATAAGTTCACTAATTCTGTTTTCTGTTGGCAGGTCTCTTTGTATGTGTTGTCTGGAAAGAGGAGGACTCAATGATTATTCGTTCACCGGAACCAGAAGTTAAAATTTTGGTAGATAGGGATCCCATAAAAACTTCTTTCGAGGAATGGGCAAAACCTGGTCATTTCTCAAGAACAATAGCTAAGGGACCTGATACTACTACTTGGATCTGGAACCTACATGCTGACGCTCATGATTTTGATAGCCATACTAGTGATTTGGAGGAGATTTCCCGAAAAGTTTTTAGTGCCCATTTCGGCCAACTCTCTATCATCTTTCTTTGGCTGAGTGGCATGTATTTTCATGGTGC